AAATTGATTCAAATAATAAGTTAATTTTTTCATTGAACGCAATTCTAACTAACCCTAAAGGTAAAAAAAAATCTAGTGGAATAAATGAAATCAGTAAAAAACTCCCTCGATGGTCATACAAATTAATCAACGAGTTGCACCAACATTTTAAAAAACGACGAAAAGAACAAGGCCTAATGCAAGGGATGTCGCACCAGCTTCGAACAAGAAGATTTAAACGTATAGCTTTTTTAAATCGTTCGAGACGAACTTTAGGAACTTTTAAGAACTCTAATTTCAAGAATTATAATCTTTATAGAAAATTTAATAGAGATTTAGGTTTTATAAGTTATTTGGAAGAACCAGATTTTCGTCGATCCGTAATCAAAGGATCTATGCGCACTCAAAGGCGTAAAATTGTTATTTGGGGACCGTCTCAAAGAAATCCCCATTCCCCGCTTTTTTTGGAAAAAATGGAAGATTTTCCTTTTCCTATATCCGACCTAATCAAACTTTTTTTTAGTATTAGAGGTTGGTTCGGGAAAAAGCCAGAATACGCAATTTTAGATCAACAATTCAAAAGTAAAAAAAACACCCAGCAAGACACAATGGAATTCTGGGAGAACATTCCACATGCACAAAAAACAAGAAGTATTCTGTTACTAGTTCAATCAATTTTTAGAAGATATATTAAATTACCCTTATTGATAATAGCTAAGAATATTGTCCGTATTTTATTACGGCAATCGCCGGAATGGTATGAGGATTTCCAAGATTGGAATAGAGAAATTTATCTAAAATGCAGCTTTAATGGTCTTCAATTCTCCAAAACAAAATTTCCTAAAAATTGGTTAAGAGGAGGTTTTCAGATAAAAATCCTATATCCTTTTCATTTGAAACCTTGGCACAGATCTAAGCTAGGACTCTATGATTCTGATAGAGATCTAAAGCAACAAGATGATTTTGATTCTTGTTTTTTAACAGTTTTGGGAACGGAAACGGAATATCCTTTTGGTCCTCCTCGAAAAACACCTTCCTTTTTTGAACCCATTTTAAAAGATATAGACTATAAAGTCGAAATCAGAAAATTAAATTTGAGAGTTCGAAGAATTTTTAAAAAAATAAAAAAGAAAGAAGCAAAAGCATTTTTATTTGTAAAACGAATAATAAAAGAACTTTTAAACAGCAATAAAATTCCATTATTTATACGGAGAGAATTTATATCGAGAGAAAGATATGAATCAAGTGAAACTCAAACAGAAAAGGGTTCCATAATAAGCAATCAGATAATTCATGAATCACTTAGTCAAATTGGATCTACAGGTTGGACAAATTATTCACAGGCAGAAAAAGAAATGAAACATAGGATTGATAGAAGAAACACAATCAGAAATGAAATAGAAATAATAAAAAAAAAAAAAAAAGTAACGCCAGGAATCAAAAAAAAGAAAAAGAATAATGCAGAATCATCCCCAAAAATTTTTAAAATATTAAAAAGAAAAAATATTGAATTAATAGTTCAATTTTTCATTGAAAAAATATACATAGATATCTTTCTATGTATCATTAATATGCGCAGAATCGCTCTACAACTTTTTATCAAATCAACAAAAAAAATTATTGATAATGATAAATACATTGACAATAATGAAACAAATCAAGAAAGGATTAATAAAACAAAACAAAATAAAATTGACTTTATTTCGCCTATGACTATAAAAAGGGCTTTTGATAATCTTAGAAATAGTAAGCGTAAGTCAGATATTTTTTTTGATTTATCTTACTTGTCACAAAAATATGTATTTTTAAAATTATCACAAACCCAAATTATTAACTTCAATAAGTTAAGATCTATTTTTCAATATAATGGACCGTCTGTTTTTCTTAAGACTGAAATAAAGGATTTTTTTGGAAGACAAGGAATATTTCATTCCGAAGTAAGACATAAGAAACTTCCAACTTCTGGAATGAATCCATGGAAAAACTGGTTAAGAGGTCATTATCAATACGATTTATCTCAGATTACATCGTCTAGATTAATCCCCCCAAAATGGCGAAATAGAATCAATCAATGCCATACGTCTCAAAATAAAGATTTAAACAAATGGTATTCCTCTGAAAAAGACCAATTACTGGATTCAAAAAAAAAACAAAATTCGACAGTGTATTTATTACCAAATAAAGAGGAGATTTTTCAAAAAAACTATAGATATGATCTTTTATCATATAAATATATTCATTCTGAAACTAAGAATAACTCCTATATTTATAGATCATCATTAGAAACAAATAAGAACCAAGAAAATTCTACCAGAAATAAAGAAAAATTTTTTAACATACTCAAGAATATTCCTAGCAAGAATTATCTAGGAAAAAGCGATATTATATATATGGAAAAAAATAAAGATAGAAAATTTTTGTATAAAATTAATAAAAATGTTCAGGTTGAACCCACTAATAAGGACCAAATAATGGATAAAATTCATAATAAGGGTCTTTTTTATCTTCCAATTGATTCAAA